GAGAGCATCTCTAAATACTCAAAGTTTTATATCCGAAGCGAGTTTTCAAGAAACTGCTCGAGTTTTAGCAAAAGCAGCTCTCCGGGGCCGGATCGATTGGTTGAAAGGACTAAAAGAAAACGTTGTTCTGGGGGGGATGATACCTGCCGGTACCGGATTCAAGGGATTCGTACACCGTTCAAATCAACAAAAGAACATTTCCTTGAAAACAAAAAAAAAGAATCTATTCGAGGGAGAAATGAGAGATATTTTGTTTTACCATAGAGAATTATTTGATTCTTGTCTTTCAAAGAATTTCCACGATAGACCAAAACAACAATGATTTCTGGGATTTAATACAAGAGATTCATCCTTTTTATCTTCTCTGTATTTGTTATGGTTATTTAATTTAGTAATAAAATAAAGAAATTCAAATAATAACAAATAGAAAGAAATTAGTGGTTTGGGTTGTGTATCAATGGCCAATCCGCCTTAGAAAAGAAGGTTCCGTTGGAACAATTACTTATTTCAGGATACCTCGTCTCTTTATTAAATAAAAAAAGGGAAAGTGTGGGGAGAAATGACAAGAAGATATTGGAACATCAATTTGGAAGAGATGATGGAGGCGGGAGTTCATTTGGGTCACGGGATTCGGAAATGGAATCCTAGAATGGCACCTTATATCTCTGCAAAACGGAAGGGCATTCATATTATAAATCTTACTAGAACTGCTCGTTTTTTATCAGAGGTCTGTGATTTAGTTTTTGATGCAGCAAGCAGAGGAAAACAATTTTTAATTGTTGGGACAAAATGGAAAGTAGCTGATTCAGTAGCACGGGCTGCAATAAGAGCTCGATCCCATTATGTTAATAAAAAGTGGCTTGGAGGTATGTTAACGAATTGGTCCACTACAAAAAGGAAACTTCAAAAATTCAGGGACTTGAGAGTGGAACAAAAGACGGGGAGACTCGCCCGTCTTCCGAAGAGAGATGCAGCCATGTTGAAGAGACAATTATCTCACTTGCAAAGATATCTGGGTGGGATTAAATATATGACAGAGTTACCTGATATTGTAATCATCGTTGATCAACAAGAAGAATATAAGGTCCTTCGAGAATGTATTACTTTGGGAATTCCAACGATTTGTTTAATCGATACAAATTGTGATCCGGATCTCGCAGATATTTCGATTCCGGCGAACGATGATTCTATAGCTTCAATCCGATTAATTCTTACCAAATTAGTATTTGCAATTTGTGAGGGCCGCTTATATAAGAAATCCTTGATTCAAGATAAAATCAAAAAATGACTTCGTAAACTCGATAATAGAATCGGTTACTATTCCTGAATCTCAAAAAATATATAAAAACGACTGGGGATTTTATGTGATTAATCGGTATCCTAAATATAAAATTCAAGTAGACAAGTCGAGAAATAGATAATAGATGGTTGAATCAAAATAATTTCTTTTAAAGTGATATTTCAGTCAGAGGACAATATGAATGTTCTATCATACTCAATCAACACGCTAAAGGGGTTATACGATATATCCGGTGTGGAAGTAGGCCAACATTTCTATTGGCAAATAGGGGGGTTCCAAATCCATGGCCAGGTACTTATTACTTCTTGGGTTGTAATTGCTATCTTATTAGGTTCAGCTGCTATAGCTGTTCGGAATCCACAAACCATTCCGACTGGCGGTCAGAATTTCTTTGAATATGTCCTTGAATTCATTCGAGACGTGAGCAAAACTCAAATTGGAGAAGAATATCGCCCCTGGGTTCCCTTTATTGGGACTATGTTTCTATTTATTTTTGTTTCTAATTGGTCAGGGGCTCTTTTACCTTGGAAAATCATACAGTTACCTCACGGGGAGTTAGCCGCACCCACGAATGATATAAATACTACTGTTGCTTTAGCTTTACTAACGTCGGTAGCCTATTTCTATGCGGGTCTTACAAAAAAAGGATTAGGTTATTTTGGTAAATACATTCAACCAACTCCAATTCTTTTACCCATTAACATCTTAGAAGATTTCACAAAACCTCTATCACTTAGTTTTCGACTTTTCGGAAATATATTAGCGGATGAACTAGTCGTTCTTGTTCTTGTTTCTTTAGTACCTTTAGTGGTTCCTATACCTGTCATGTTCCTCGGATTATTTACAAGCGGTATTCAGGCTCTTATTTTTGCAACTTTAGCCGCAGCTTATATAGGCGAATCCATGGAGGGCCATCATTGATTAGTCTTAGAAAGAGTCCTTTTTTTAGCTTAGATCAAGGCAATATATGTGTGGCTCAAGATACTCTATTCTATCAGGATAATCTCTTTCTATTTTCTAAATATACAAATAGAGTCTACGATAATAGAAAAACGATCTTCGAGAAGTTTCAACTAAAGGGGAGTTGGTTAGTAGAGAGGGGTCGCGCCAGGTATGATGTGTAATCCAATGGCTATAAGTTAACTCTTGTAGATTAGATGTTTCGAAGAATGATTCGAAAATCCGATTGAATTTAAGATAGAATGGGCAGTTTACGTTATGGAAGAAAGATATGTATATTTGATATTGGATATTGACAAGTTATATATGAACTAATATTTATATTTCATTAGCCCTACTTGTCTAAATTAAGATAGGTATGATATGCCAGTCGAAGCCCTTCCGTTTCGTTTATGACTGTAAATTGAATGAATAAACAGAGAAAATAAAGAAAAAGATCGAAGAATGATTAGAAAAGGAAATGAAAAAACTCAAGTTGGATTGATTCGGAAAGACTCTACAAATAGGAAATAAAAAAGATGAAGTCTTTCTAATGATCTAATGATTCAATAATATTCTTATTTCTATTTCAATTTGGAGTTTTTAGTTATTTTGACTAGATGAATATTAGCAATAGAATAATTAAGTCATAATTCATTGGTTGATTGTATCATTAACCATTTCTTTTTTTTTTTGTGTGAGGAACTTATCATGAATCCACTGATTTCTGCCGCTTCCGTTATTGCTGCTGGATTGGCTGTAGGACTTGCTTCTATTGGGCCTGGAATTGGTCAAGGTACTGCTGCGGGCCAAGCTGTAGAGGGTATTGCGAGACAGCCCGAGGCAGAGGGAAAAATACGAGGTACTTTATTGCTTAGTTTGGCCTTTATGGAAGCTTTAACAATTTATGGATTGGTTGTAGCATTGGCGCTTTTATTTGCGAATCCTTTTGTTTAATCCGAGAAAAGAAAAAGAAAAAGGGGAAATACATATTTCTTTTCGCGTATTGGACTTGCAGGTTGCTTTTTCACATTATATCAAAATATCGTTCCCACACAATTACTTATTCGTTGAGAAACTAACCTGCGGGAAGGACTGATTTGAGGATGAGGAATTAGTGTTACTCACTTCCTTTCTTCCTTCCCCCTTTTAGTCCAAAGGAGAGGTGTTGCAACAAAAGAGGTATTTCGCAATTCACATGAAACCTAGTACCTAACTCTATTCCAATAAGTCTTATTCTTATTGTTTATTGGGAATCTCAATTAAAAAAAGACAATTCATTTCGAAATTGAATCGATTTTTGAATCGATTTTCTATTTAGAAGTAGCAAAGAGGTGAAGCAATACAACGATTTTTTTAGTTTATCTATAAGAGGAGCTCATATGAAAAATGTAACCGATTCTTTCGTTTTCTTGGGTCACTGGCCATCCGCCGGGAGTTTCGGGTTTAATACCGATATTTTAGCAACAAATCTAATAAATCTCAGCGTAGTGATTGGTGTATTGATCTTTTTTGGAAAGGGAGTGTGTGCGGGTTGTTTATTTCAAGAATAGGTTGGATTCAACCAGCTGTACCTCTTTTTTTTCTTTATAACTAAGGACGAAAGGTACATGATTTCGCGAATTACTTCTGAATAAATAAAGAAACCATATGTAAGAACCATAGCATTTCGCGATTTGTTGGTAAATATACTTTGATTCTCTATCAACCAATAATGGGGGACCATTAACATGGTTAAAGCTAAACCGTTTGAAGTCTAGGCACAGCATGGTATTCTTTCTACCACTATATTAATACCGAAATGGTTTTAAAAAAAGAATAGTTCGAATTTTATCGATATAGAACACTCATGTCGATAAAATGATTTGAATCCTTTATTGGAAAAATGTTCATCCTTTTTTTATTAATATTGATAGTAAATAAATGTCAAACGCTGAGTCGATGACCTACATATAAAGTAAGACAAATTTTTGGATTTGAAGTGGAGAAAAAAAAAAACAACTTTGCTGACAATTACTTATTTTTTAGTTTTTGTTTGGTCAGAAGAGTCCTCTGAATATTCTGGTCTTTTTTTTTTATTAGTGATACTTTATTTTTGGAATATGAACAGAGAAGAGAGGATAGGTTCATTACATTCAAAAAAGATATGGAAATTCGCCATAAATAATTGAAGTAATTGAACGTGAGAGCCAAATGAATTGAAAGATTCAAGTTTGGTTCGGGAAGGGATCATGAACGTTTTGAAATAAATGGAAAGATAATCTACTTTCATTAAGTGATTTATTAGATAATCGAAAACAGAGGATCTTGAATACTATTCGAAATTCAGAAGAACTACGCGGAAAGGCCATTGAACAGCTGGAAAAAGCCCGGACTCGCTTAAGGAAAGTAGAAAAGGAAGCGGATCAGTTTCGAGTGAATGGATATTCTGAAATAGAACGAGAAAAAATGAATTTGATTAATTCAACTTATAAAACTTTAGAACAATTAGAAAATTACAAAAATGAAAGCATTCATTTTGAACAACAAAGAGCAATTAATCAAGTCCGACAACGGGTCTTCCAACAAGCCTTACAAGGAGCTCTAGTAACTCTGAATAGTTGTTTGAACAACGAGTTACATTTACGTACCATCAATGCTAATATTGGCATGTTTGGTGCCATGAAAGAAATAACTGATTAGTCCTTCTCTTCGACTGTAGGTATTATTTTTTTTTGTTTCCAAAAAAAGAATTATATTAAGAAAGACTCATGGCAACCCT